AGTTACTTATTCAAGAAATGACTATCTTATCATTATAATATAATGAATATTGGTTCAACTTTATAACTACTATAGTCTAACTTAGTATACTTGGAAAGTTGCTTACTTTGTACTTTAAAAATATCAACAAACAATAGTCCTATTCTTCGTTCAAATAGAATGGAGTTTTATGAAAAACCTCAAAAGCCCCTTATCGGATTTGAACCGATGACTTACGCCTTACCATGGCGTTACTCTACCACTGAGTTAAAGGGGCTCTTTTCGCTAATTCTTGACTGAGTCACTATGTATATACATAGAAAATATATCTATGTACATTTATTCCATATACTAAGTTATTATATACTAGAAAATACATAAGTAGACAGATAACAGCTAGAGACTTGTTTCCAAATGCGGTATATGGGGTTTGTTTAATTTAGATCTCCTTTTTTTTATTTCTAGTAGACAACTGAATTGAAAGAATTCTTTAATTTCATATTATCTCGAGTTCTATATTACTATTTCCTATTCGAATTAGTATAAATTATTCTATTCATTTTTAATGAATTATTTAATATATATTATTATATTATAGTAAATCATTTTCTATTTTATAACGAATGGTTAGAATTAATGATTCATAAATTCAAGTGAAATGACAAAACAATTCTATAGAGTTATGTAAGACGGAAAGATCTTTTGAACCTAATTATTTGCTTATATTGACAATTTCAAAAAACTGTTCATACTATCTTCATAGTATGATGGCAGTTGGGCACGTATGCCCCCATAGTCTAGCGGTTCAGGACATCTCTCTTTCACGGAGAAAACGGGGATTCGAATTCCCCTGGGGGTAGGGTACTACAAAAGCAAGTTGATCCTAGATTTTCAATAAGCCTAAAATGGAATTGATTCTTCCTGGGTCGATGCCCGAGCGGTTAATGGGGACGGACTGTAAATTCGTTGGCAATATGTCTACGCTGGTTCAAATCCAGCTCGGCCCAAAAATTTGCTTATCCATTATGAGATGAAGATATTTGTCCTCCCGAAATGGCTGATACGCGCAAAAAAAGAGTCCAATTTTCAGCTATATACTCTATTTTTTCATTTGTTTTCTTTATTTTTTTTTTTTCTAAAAAATGTAAATTTTGATCATAATAAAATAATAATCTCGATTCATATTATGATTAGTAAGTTGAAATTTTCTATATTTCTATATATATTATAAAGAAAAAAAAGAAAACTCCTTTTCTTTATTGAAAAATGATCGAGAATCAATCTTTCAATAAAAAAAATTGGACTAGTAATTTGTGCCGTTCTGACTAAAGTGCATATTCATGTGGAAATCAATATATCCCCCGCGTTTCTGTTACAACAAGAAAATTTGAACTAAAAATGATTTGAGTCAAATTATCAAAAAAAAAGGAATATTGTATACTTAAGTTTCCTGGGATTGTAGTTCAATTGGTTAGAGCACCGCCCTGTCAAGGCGGAAGCTGCGGGTTCGAGCCCCGTCAGTCCCGACGGATCCAATAATCAATAAATATATCAATTCATCTTTTCACTTTTTGGGAAAAGAACAACAATAGAATTTCGCTTTCAATAGAAATTCTTCTGATAATTCGTCGGTCTTTTTTCTTTCCCTCTTAATTTCTTATTTTAATAAATTAAAAATTTTCTTAAAGTATTTTTGTGAAAAGGTCTATCAAAAAAAGAACAAACACCCTAAAATAATAATATAATAAAAAAATAATGAATTTGATAGAATATTCTATTTTTTGTACCAGAATTCGTCTTTTTCACACTTTATCTTGTAAGATAAAAAGGAAATTATTAAAAAAAATTGAATTTATTATTTTTGGGGTTTTGTAACCAGGGGAAGTGGAAAAATGAAACTTCATTAGATGATTGATTGTACAAGGAATACCGCAAGTCATGGAAAAAAGAATAAAAAATAATGATAAAACACGAACTTGTTGATTAGATGACAAATTTGATTTTTCTTTTTTTGGATTGAATTCAGTATGGATAAAAGACCCTCCTATGTTATACTATTGAATTTGCGACGGCGAATTGATATAATAACTCAGATATTGTTATTCATGATATTATATTAATCTGATTCAATATCATCAAGATGTAATGCATCTCATTGAGTTAAAATTTACAAGTAAAATTATTATCATCTCTATGGGATTAAATCCCGAGTTAATGCGAAGTAAAAAAAGGATAAGATTATGGAAGTAAATATTCTCGCATTTATTGCTACTGCACTATTCATTCTAGTTCCTACTGCTTTTTTACTTATTATCTATGTAAAAACGGTCAGCCAAAATAAAAATGATTAATTTGAATGAAACTTGACTTCTTAGTTCTTTATCAACAATTGAAAAATGGAAAGAAAAAAGGATTCCAATTTCGTTTCTTAACTGAAACGAGCAGGCTAGAATCAGCAATATTCAATGAGATTTGATAGTATGGTAGAAAGATTCATATGAATCTTTCTACCATACTATCAATTAGATTTTTGTTTTTTTCGTGTAGCAAGTTGGACTATAACTATAAAAAGATACAGACTTAATTTCATCTCGATCAATCCAGAATCTAGATCTTCTTATGTTATGTACATAGCGACTTCAATTCTATTTTTTTGCTATATTTATTTGATTCATTTGTATTGATTCTGATCAATCCGAAAGAAAAAAATGAAAAGACAATTCTGGCTTTACAGCTCGAATTCCTCGATTTCGGATTCTTTTCAATAAAAATCCCAGTATTTGCTGAAACAATCAAAGAAACAAATCAAAGTATGATATATATTAATAAAACAGCCCACTTAGTCATTTTTTTTATCATTGCCAACTCAAGAAGTAAAATAATTGAATTGATTGACTGGTGGATAGATACTCGAAAGAGTTCTATGGTATGGAAACTTCTTCGAATTTTGAAATGAAAATAATACAATTTTTTTCTTCAACTAAAAACTCAATTAGTTTATTTAAGTAGTATTTCTAGAGTCCACTTCTTCCCCATACTACAAGTGAAAGAGAAAATGTAAAAACTACCATTAAAGCAGCCCAAGCGAGACTTACAATATCCATGCAAATTATGTCCCCTATTTCTATGAATATGAAGGAATTTTTCCATTATTGTTTACTAATATATAGTGAAATCTATGGTACAGAGTCAAAAAATTTTGGACTATTAATTTAATGAACAAATCCAAAAAATTAAATACCTGAGTACTAAGAAACTTTTTGAGTTTGTATTATATACAAACTCGATTCTGCTTTTCTTTTCCACAATTACGAATTACTTACTTTACTTAATTAGTACCTCCCGCAGAATTCAAGGCCCAGTCAGTAACCACTCCACCAATAGGAATGTAGAAGTCTCGGTAGCCCTTCCACTACTTAAAATCTTTCCTTGAACTTGAATAAGAATCCTAGACACAAGAATTTCTCTTTTGAGAACCCGCAGATACTTAGAATCAAGTACGTATTAAGAGACCTTTCTTCTCCTTCCCTTCAAGAAGAATCTGGCGAGTTATAGGTTATAACAGTTGATAAGGGATTTCGAGTCTTTTGTTAATTAGAATCAGGCGACACCCGGATTTGAACTGGGGAAAAAGGATTTGCAGTCCTCCGCCTTACCACTCGGCCATGCCGCCAACACGATACAAAATAGACAAAATATTTCTTTTTTGTTTGGAATGGATTACTGAACGTCTTTTTGAATTTTATTTATTGCAGTGTACTTGCATTTTGAATCCCTTTTCCCTGATAGCCTTTACACTACTTACTAAAACAAACCAAAATATTTCCCTTTTTTTTATTAGATCCATACAAAAAAATATGGATTTTCAGTCAAAACAAAAAAGTCAAAATTGATGATAAACATGAGAAATTGGAACCATTAACTATTCACTTGACTCCGATTTTATGAACGATTCTTAGATTTTTCTTTCAAATTATCTTTACCAAATGACATAAGAAAATTCAAATGATAACTAAAATTATAACTAATCAGTATTACGACCTTTCAATAAAAAATCTTTATTTATTTTTTTCTCTATCTCAATTATAACAACAATTTTGAGTATATGTAAACCCCGGAACCAGAACAAAAATTACACAGACACTCGAGTATCTTATATATGATATATAGATATCTGCACGTGTTTAAATTGACTGTTTAATATACTAACCCGCTTTACAATCATATTGGACTAATTCTACAAATAAAAAAAGAAAAACAGAAATTTGAAAATTTTATAGGTAAAAATATCTCTTTTCTTCACAAACCCTTTAATTATTAAAACAAGGGGTCAAAAAGATTGGTTAAATAAATCAACTATACTATTGTTTCTGATTATTCTGTCTTTATCTCGGCGAAAGGATCAAATCCTGTATCTATTTCTTTTTTGGTATCCAATCGAATTGGAATCTGTAATATCATAATAATGGTAGAAATTGAACCAATATTCTATAACTCAATTTAATTTTATAAATCTAATTATTAATTATGTATTTCATACATTCCATATGTGCTATTCATATATGGAGTTTTGTGTCCAATTTTATGTGATTTAGTAAACAGAATAGAAATTCCATCCGAGCTCGATCGATCTATATGTATATGATTCAATGAAGAATGAGCGAAAAAAAATGGGATTTTTCAATAAAATGGGGAATTGAATTCAAATGCTACGGGATGGAAATGAGGGAATGTCTACAATCCCCGGGTTTAATCAGATACAATTTGAAGGATTTTGTAGGTTCATTGATCAGGGCTTAATAGAAGAACTGTCTAAGTTTCCAAAAATTGAAGATACAGACCAAGAAATTGAATTTCAATTATTTGTGGAAACATATCAATTGGCTGAACCCTTGATAAAAGAAAAGGAGGCTGTGTATGAATCACTTACATATTCTTCTGAATTATATGTCTCCGCAGGATTAATTTGGAAAACCAGTAGGGCGATGCAAGAACAAACACTTTTGATTGGAAATATTCCTATAATGAATTCCCTAGGAACTTTTCTAGTAAATGGAATATACAGAATTGTGATCAATCAAATTTTGCAAAGCCCGGGTATTTATTACCGATCCGAATTGGATCATAGTGGAATTTCGGTCTATACCGGCACCGTAATATCAGATTGGGGAGGAAGATCAGAATTAGAGATTGATAGAAAAGCAAGGATATGGGCTCGTGTGAGTAGGAAACAGAAAATATCTATTTTAGTTCTATCATCAGCTATGGGTTCAAATCTAAGAGAAATTCTGGATAATGTTTGCTACCCGGAAATTTTCTTGTCTTTCTTGAATGATAAGGAAAAAAAAAAAATTGGGTCAAAAGAAAATGCTATTTTGGAGTTTTATCAACAATTTGCTTGTGTGGGCGGAGACCCGGTATTTTCGGAATCCTTATGTAAGGACTTACAAAAAAAATTCTTTCAACAAAAATGCGAGTTAGGAAGGATTGGTCGACGAAATATGAACCGGCGACTAAACCTTGATATACCCCAAACCAATACGTTTTTGTTACCGCGGGATATATTGGCAGCTGCGGATCATTTGATTGGAATGAAATTTGGAATGGGTACACTTGATGATATGAATCATTTGAAAAATAAACGTATTCGGTCTGTAGCAGATCTCCTACAAGATCAATTCGGACTGGCTCTAGTTCGTTTAGAAAACGCGGTTCGAGGAACTATATGTGGAGCAATTCGGCATAAATTAATACCGACTCCTCAGAATTTGGTAACTTCAACCCCATTAACAACGACTTTTGAATCTTTTTTTGGATTACACCCATTATCTCAAGTTTTGGATCGAACAAATCCATTGACACAAATAGTTCATGGAAGAAAATTGAGTTATCTAGGTCCTGGGGGATTGACAGGGCGAACGGCTAGTTTTCGGATACGAGATATCCATCCTAGTCACTACGGGCGTATTTGTCCAATTGACACGTCTGAAGGAATCAATGTTGGGCTTATTGGATCTTTAGCAATTCATGCGAGGGTTGGTCTTTTGGGGTCTCTAGAAAGCCCTTATTATGAAATTTATGAAAGATCAAAAAGGGTACAGATGCTTTATTTATCACCAAGTAAGGATGAATACTATATGTTATCGTCCGGAAATTCTTTGGCTCTGAATCAAGGTATTCAGGAAGAACAGGTTGTTCCAGCTCGATACCGTCAAGAATTCCTGACTATTGCGTGGGAACAGGTTCATCTTCGAAGTATCTTTTCCTTCCAATATTTTTCTATTGGAGCTTCCCTCATTCCTTTTATCGAGCACAATGATGCAAATCGAGCTTTAATGAGTTCTAATATGCAACGCCAAGCAGTTCCGCTTTCTCAGTCCGAGAAGTGCATTGTTGGAACTGGGTTGGAACGCCAAGTGGCCCTAGATTCAGGAGTTCTTGCTATAGCCGAACATGAAGGAAAGATCATTTATACCAATACCGACAAGATTTTTTTATCAGGCAATGGAAATACTTTAAGCATTCCATTAGTTATATATCAACGTTCCAACAAAAATACTTGTATGCATCAAAAACCCCGGATTCCACAGGGGAAATGTGTGAAAAAGGGACAAATTTTAGCAGACGGTGCTGCTACAGTTGGTGGTGAACTAGCTTTGGGAAAAAACATATTAGTAGCTTATATGCCGTGGGAAGGTTACAATTTTGAAGATGCGGTACTCATTAGTGAGCGTCTTGTGTATGAAGATATTTTTACTTCTTTTCACATCCGAAAATATGAAATTCAGACTTATGTGACAAGTCAAGGCCCTGAAAAGGTCACTAGGGAAATACCACATTTAGAAGCTCATTTACTCCGCAATTTAGACAAAAATGGAATTGTGAGGCTGGGATCATGGGTAGAAACAGGTGATATTTTGGTAGGTAAATTAACGCCTCAGATGGCAAAAGAATCTTCGTATGCCCCCGAAGATAGATTATTACGAGCTATACTTGGCATTCAGGTATCTACATCAAAGGAAACTTGTCTAAAACTACCTATAGGCGGTAGGGGTCGAGTTATTGATGTGAGATGGATCCATAAAAAAGGGGGTTCCAGTTATAATCCAGAAACGATTCATGTATATATTTTACAGAAACGTGAAATCAAAGTAGGCGATAAAGTAGCTGGAAGGCATGGAAATAAGGGTATCATTTCCAGAATCTTGCCTAGGCAAGATATGCCTTATTTGCAAGACGGACGGCCCGTTGATATGATCTTTAATCCATTAGGAGTACCTTCACGAATGAATGTAGGACAGATATTTGAATGTTCGCTCGGATTAGCGGGGAGTCTGCTAGATAGACATTATCGAATAGCACCTTTTGATGAGAGATATGAACAAGAAGCTTCGAGAAAACTAGTGTTTTCTGAATTATATGAAGCCAGTAAGCAAACAGCGAATCCGTGGATCTTTGAACCCGAGTATCCGGGAAAGAGTCGAATATTTGATGGAAGAACGGGAGATCCTTTTGAACAAC